TGAATCTTCCCGATGGTTAGAAACAGTAAATACGATTTTCAATACTTTGCTTATGTACAACTACAAAGTACCAAGCATTCTAATTGGATTAGATTAATATCAATGGATCCTTTATCAGTCATTCATTGAATGATAAATAACTACAAGTGACGGAGACAGACGATTTAAATAACGGAAAATCCAATATTTAAAAATTGTATCGAGAATGACTGGAAAGGTGGAAACAAGAGCAGCTATAATTTGATCATTATGAACAAATCCAAAATCTTTATAGATAGAGACAATAATTAATTCCCAACCGTGAGGTGAATGGAATCCGATACATAAATCAGTTAATAAAAGAATAGAAAAAGCTTTTACTGTGTCACTTAAGTTATATAGGAATTCCTGAGCCCAAGAGTTAAGAATAACAAGTTTTTCATTACCCAAAATTGAATACCCGCTTAGAATAATAAAACAGATGATATTTGTCGAGAAGTGCAAAATCATATGGATACGATTCTCATTTTGTATCTTGATTAATTGGATCGTTTCTTTATGGATTCCTATCCCAAACTCTTCGAGATGTGTTTCCGAGTATTCCTTGATCATTTCGTCCAAGAAGAGGAGTTCCTCTAATTCTATGAATTTTTCTAGAAGACTCTTTTCTTGAATATTATTGAATAAAATTTCGGATTGCCCAGTATTCCACCAATTAGTAACCCAAGATTCCAGACATTTATTAACTGAGAAAGAAATCCACCAGGGCAAAAATACTATAGATGCAAGATAGAAAAGAGGAGTGAATGCTTTCTTTTTTGCCATTTTTTCATCTGTGAATTGTTAATCAACCCATTCGTACACTCTATGCGATCGAATATTTCTTACACACATGAGTTTTATACAAGGTATCGAACTTATGAATCTATTTTCTTTGTGATTTTGTGGTTAGTCTTTGAATCTAGAAAGAATACAGAAATAGGCTAAGAATTCACTTCGAATGAAGAAATTAAGAATATTGTTTCCTGATAGCTCAATTGGTCAAATTTGAAATCAAGTGTCTCCTTTCGATGAATGATCGAAAGAACCACTTTAAGTAATGAATATTATTCAGATTTTGAGACGAAAGAACTCCTTTGCTATCAAAATATCCAATATTTCGAAAAAATTTCACTGATTACCCACAGTCAGGAATAGAATAATTGAGGGAAAGATATTACGATGATAAAAAAAAAATGACTGGCAAAGGATAAATTGGCTAGTTCTCATTATTTAATTAAGAAATCCAATTGTTGGTCATTTAAAGAATACAAAAGAAAGAATTTCCAATTTACAAGATACGATCTATCTGGATCTAAAGTGTCAATTCCAACAAATATTGAACTAAAAAACTAAAAAAAAATTTCTTGATTTCGAAATGGTTTGCCATCTGAGATGAATCTATTATTTCGATTTGTTATTTGTTATTGAATTGCGTGGGTTTACATACGCATAAAGACCATAAAAAGAGTTTCATTTTATGGTTCTTTCATATACGTTTTCTTTAATTGAATGAACGTTCTGATTCTCAATTTATCAAAATACTTCAATTGGTACACGCAAGAAATAGGCTAATTCAGCAGCCTTTTGTTCAATTTCTCGTGGAGTCAAATTCTCATCAGTACGGGTCAAGGGAATGGACCCCTGGCCTCGAATGTCCATATAAAGAACACGACGAGCATAAATACCCTCTTTAACTTCTATTCTAACGGACTGAATATCTTTTATAAGGAATCGGAGGAATATGCGACGATTTTTTCCCGGAAATCCCCAACGAAAAATACAGACTATTCCTTCCTTTCTATCGAATCGATCATAACCACTACCTACATTCCAGGAAATTGTGCACCACAAATAAGAGCTAATAAAGAGACCCGCAATTCCGTAGAAAGACATCACGATTCCTTGTGGAAAAAAAATGATTTGCTGAGACGGAAAAAAAGATATAAAATTTCTACCAAGATAACTGGAAGTTCCAACTAATAAGAAGCCTAATGAACCTAAAAAAAGGATAAAGGCCCAGCAGAAATTACTTATTTTTCGAGACCCCGTTATAAGTTCTATCCATATATGTTCTGATCGCCAAGTCATACTTTACCCGATTGCATTTTATTGGAATTGAGATAATACCCCAGAGAAATTTGACTTTACTTTTTTGTTTCCGAAGTAACTCTCATCAACTAGCACTAGTTTGAGGTGAACTAGCACTAGTTTGATGTCAACCTTTAGGAGTAATTCATCAAATTGGTTAAATCTAAAATAATAACATACTCTTTATTTAATACGATCCCACTATACATATCGATATACATAGAGATTCACCGACTACATTTCAGCCATCCAGCGATCCTGATCTATTTGAAAATTACTAGAATTGATATATCCATATATCATGTTTCTGCAGGCATAAGAGTTTTTTCCTTTATGTTCGGTGGAAATCACATGTTATACTATATTCCAATAAATAGATATCCGTGTTATGATACAAGTCCACGTTTTAAAAAAAAATGGATGAGATTGGGTCCCAGCGGATCTAAACAATCTTGTTTTTTTGAACATGAAGAAATAAAGAAGCCATTGCAAATGCCGGAAAGACTAGGCCTACTAACGGCACAAAAATAGATGGAAGGTTCAAATTTGTCATAGAAGGGGTACCTCGATTTACTATTTGTATCTCTTATTATGTTATTATATAAATAAAGATATCTTGTAATAATTATAATTAAATTAAGAATTTTAATTCTAATTAGATAATATTTATTATTAATAGAATTTGAAGAATTTAAAATTCTTAGTATAGATCTAAGTATCTATATATCTAAACCTAACTGAGTACGTATAATAAGAATAAGTGCAAAGAATGTAGAACTGTAGAACTAAATAAATGGACTTATTCATCTCCTACATGAGAAAGATATGTATGATAATAAACTTTATGATTTTTCTTCATTTCTTTTGTTCTTGTCTTCTAATTTTCTAAAAATAGATAAAGAGTTTTTTACAGATTATCGAAAGATTCGTTCGAATCCGACCCAACATGAATTTTTAGCTAAAATGGTTTTTCGGGAGATAGAGAAAGATACAAAACTCTATTATCTATATTTAAATTTCAAATTATATACCTAAGACAAGAAGAAATTAGTTTTATTTTCCTAATTTCACGAAAGGAAGAACTCACTCTTGCTCTTGGTGATAAAGGCTTCTTGATTCGTAATCAGGAATATAGGTCAAAAAAAGAGTTATCCTCAACTTTAGTTTTGATTCTTTCTACAATTAGATCTTCTATCACCAAAGAAAAGGCCATTATTATCTTATTTACTTTGATTCCGATAAACTAACTACTTTTTTTGCTACAAACACAAATAAAATAATTGAACTTAGTGCTCTACTTGATTTTGCTTGACTTTTGATTCAAAGGAAAAAAGGCGTGGAGCTTAAATAACTCACTCAGAACGCTTTTTAAAAGATTACGTGGTACAATTAGGTCGAATAAACCCTTCTGGAATAAGTATTCAGCTGCTTGTGAACCTTCGGGTACTGTTTTATTCAATGTTTGTTCAATTACTCTTTTACCTGCAAATGCAATGTAGGCATTGGGTTCGGCAATAATGATATCCCCCAACATACCAAAACTAGCTGTCACTCCACCAGTTGTCGGAGATGTAAGGATTGATACATAAAATAATTTTTTATTTAATTGATAATCATATAAAGCAGACGATATTTTAGCCATTTGCATCAAGCTCAAACTTCCTTCCTGCATGCGCGCCCCCCCAGAAGCACACACTATAATAAGAGGTAAAATTTGATTGGCAGCGTGTTCAATCAAACGGGTGATTTTCTCTCCGACTACGGATCCCATACTACCCCCCATAAACTGAAAATCCATAACCCCAATTGCTACGGGAATGCCGTTTAGTTGGCCTATGCCTGTTTGAACAGCCTCGGTTAATCCTGTCTTTCTTTGATAAGAATCAATACGATCTTTATAAGGCTCCTCCTCCGAATGAAATTCAATGGGATCCAGAGAGACCATGTCTTCATCCATAGGATCCCAAGTACCCGGATCGATCAAAAGTTCAATTCTATCCGAACTACTCATTTTCAAATGATATCCACATTGTTCACAAATATTCATTTTTGATTTAAAAAATTTCTTATAATTTAATCCATAACAATTTTCGCATTGAACCCACAAATGCCTGTATTTTTGAGTTACCTCGAGATCATTAGAACTTTCTCTTATAGTTAAATCACTGCCCTTTGTGCGAGTTTGTCTACTGGAACCCTCGTTTTCACTACTATTTCGACTTTCACCACCACAAAGGGCCCTATAAATGTAACTGTCACCGTAATTCTCACTACCACTTATAATGGAAGTATCTATACAGATTTGAGACTGAAGATAATTATCAATGCAACTATTAATGTGATTATTCCAACTATATTGAGTATCGTACATGTAAGAATTATAGTAGGGATCTTCGCCCCTAAATCCATTATTCAGATAACTCGAGTTTCGATAACTATAAAAAGAACTTTCTAGTTCACTCAGAAAAGAATGATCGTTGTCAATCTCAAAAATCTGATTTTCAATATCAAAATAGATGGAATAACTGTCTCCATTCCTATCACTAACTAAAAAAGTGTCATCAGAGATGAAATTCCGAATGTCTTTAACGCCGAATAAATAATCAACATTACTGCAACTAGAATTGTCCCGATTCCTCCAACTATGAATGTTTTTCACTTTTCGATTTGGATCTTCACTGGTATTTTCAATAGGACCAAGACTGCCCATTGATTTATTTAGCCCACACCTGCGTTCGAACTCCTTCTTAAACAACATCGAATTAAACCACCATCTTTCCATAGAGTTTTCTTGCCCCCTATTTGCATGAAAATACAATAGATGAATAGTCATTCGCTATAAAATTATTTATTTGAATATCTTATTTCCTATCAGACTAAGCATAGAAATC